AAGATAATAAAAATGACTAGTTTTAGAACTTGGTTGAATCAAAAAAATCTTTTTTTGAGTGATTGTGTAATAACTCTTTTCTTCTCAGTCGTTCAAGATATTATGTGAATGAACCTATTACCGAATCTAATGAGTTAAACTTAAAGTAAAGTCAAAAGTTTTATAAGGTTACTCTTCGCTCTAAAATCGACAATAGATTCGATAAAATTAAAAAATAGAAGAAATGATCAAAATCAAAATAATTTTCTAATTTTATTCCATAATAATTCAAAAACAGTTTCATTTTTGAATGAAGTTACACGACCCAGTTCTTATTATTAGTTTACCCAAGAATTACTCAATGAATGGCTTGATTGAAATTGCAGGATAGGTAGATGTTACAGACGATGAATCGATTTCATTTTATATACCCGTCACTTTATCTTTGTTAGTGTCGTCTATAATGATAGATGAATAACAAACTTTCAATTGAAAGAATAAGTTCAATTGGTATTTTTGTGTATCCTCTTATTTTGCAAAAATTGAAACTTAGGTAAGTGCTTTCTAAACATATGTATAAAAAACATATTTCATTTAGCTCCCTCATGCTTACTCTAACTAGTTATTTTGGTTTTCTACTAGCTGCTTTAACTATAACCTCAGCTCTATTTATTGGTTTGAGCAAGATACGACTTATTTAAAATTAATATTTGAAATGAACAATTCATAAAAAGAAACCCTTCTGTGAGATTTCGCGTATTCTATAGTTACTTACCGCCTCAATTGTCAATTCCCGGTCATTGAGATTCATGTCAATTCGGATTAATATTTAGGTATATATATTACTTCTTTTTTTTTCTTTCAAACAAATTGAAATGATTGAAGTTTTTCTATTTGGAATCGTGTTAGGTCTAATTCCTATTACTTTGGCTGGATTATTCGTAACTGCATATCTACAATACAGGCGTGGTGATCAGTTAGACCTTTGATTAATATCTCTTTTTTTTGATTGACCTCCTCCTTTCTTTTTCTTTAATCCACAGGAGGTCAAATTCCTATTGCTGTGTAAGTTGTTACTGAATCTAGTTCAGTCTAATTTGATCTAAGACTAAAAATCACGCTCTGTAGGATTTGAACCTACGACATCGGGTTTTGGAGACCCACGTTCTACCGAACTGAACTAAGAGCGCTTTCTTATCCGAATAGACAAGACTGTAAAGAAAAGGATTTTTTTCTAACCCCGTATGGATAGTATCATAAAGATTATGTCCAATTTGAATCGATCTCAGTTGATCCCTCGTTACTGCTCAAAGGAGCAGTAATAGGTAGGGATGACAGGATTTGAACCCGTGACATTTTGTACCCAAAACAAACGCGCTACCAAGCTGCGCCACATCCCTTCCATTGTTCTACAGTGTCATTGTATAGAATTACTGTCTTGTTTTCCACATCGTTATTTCTTCCATTGATATACACAAATTTCTGCCCATTTCGTCTTTTTGGTCTCATTTAACATATAATATTATATACAAAAATAAATGAGTATTTTTCGGAAATGCTCGGTAAGAGTTTTTTTTGGTTTTAAGATTCTAAGAAAAGGTAAAATCTTATTTACCGGATCATTGTACAATTCAATTTAACTTAAGGATTCTGTGTACAATTCTAAGTGGTCCTTAACTACATATGCGTCTGATCATATATGCATTATCTTTAATTTTATGTATTACAATAAATAAAAAGGAGGGTTTTCAATGCGAGATTTCAAAACATATCTCTCCGTGGCACCAGTACTAAGTACACTATGGTTCGGGGCTTTAGCAGGTCTATTGATAGAGATTAATCGTTTTTTTCCGGATGCGTTGACATTCCCCTTTTTTTCATTCTAGTTATTGACATGGGAAGGGATGAAGAAGATTAAAGATACAATCAAATATCTGTGACTAACCCCTCTTCTCCTCTTTTCTCTTTTTTCCCTTTTTAAAATAAGGGAGGAAAGAGAAAAAAATAAAAGTGGATTCAATATCTGCGAGACTTGGGTTTGGGTTCGAATTAAATGAATATTAATAATAGGGGGATGGGGTGAGAATAGAAAATATGGGCCTAAGGAAAAAGTATTACAAGATATTTAAATGAAAAATACTGTACTTCGATTTGAAATATAGTTTAGAAATTTTTGTATTACTTATTTAGATTTAGTTACTATAACTTTCATTTAGTATGTTTTTATAATAGTATTTATTTCAAGTTAGTAACTTCTATTTTTTTCCTTCCTTTCTTCTTCTTCGTTTCGAATCCAAAATAGAAGAGTTGAGTAAATAAAAAACCCAAAGGAGGGCTCATGGCCAAGGGTAAAGATGTACGAGTAACGGTGATTTTGGAGTGTACCAGTTGTGCTCGAAACAGCGTTAATAGGCAACGGGCATTCCAGATATATTACTCAAAAGAACCGGCCCTAATCGATTAGAATTGAAAAAATTCTGTCCCTATTGTTACAAGCATACGATTCATGGGGTGATAAAGAAATAGATTGAACTGAGTACCTTTATGTTGCCCCTTCAAGGAAGGGGAAAAATAGCATTATATATAACATATTTAAATAAAAAATGAACAAATCCTATTTAGAGTAGCTTTAAAATGAATTAGAATTAAGAAATAGGATTTTCGGGATAAGGAATAAACTAAAAAAAAACCATGGATAAATCCAAGCGATCTTTTCTTAAATCCAAGCGATCTTTTCGTAGGCGTTTGCCCCCGATTCAATCGGGGGATCGAATTGATTATAGAAACATGAGTTTAATTAGTCGATTTATTAGTGAACAAGGAAAAATATTATCTAGACGAGTAAATAGATTGACCTTGAAACAACAACGATTAATTACTATTGCTATAAAACAAGCTCGTATTTTATCTTTGTTACCCTTTCTGAATAATGAGAAACAATTTGAACGAACCGAGTCGACTGCTAGAACTACTGGTATTAGAACCAGAAATAAATAGGTTTACTCTTTCTTCACTTGAATCATAATTTTAATCCGAACTCAAACACAGATTAGTGTTTTTCCGAAAACCTAGATTTGATTATCGTGTCGTAAGAAAAAAAACGAATCGGAGAAAGCTTTTTTTATTGAACGTGTTCATTCATTTTGACTACTTTAGTATATTTTATAGTATATTTTATCATAGTAATTTCGACTCTACCTTCCCGGAGTTCATTCTCCGGGAAACTCCGTTTAAATTATTCCGCTGGATTCTTTACAATCTACTTCTTTTATGATCTCATTAGAAATCATATAAAGACAATTCCTATTTGATATAGCTATTTGTGCAAGTATTTTACGATTAAGAAGCAGCTGTCTCTTGTACAGATCATGTATTAATCTACTATAACTATAGGATACTACCCTTTCGCGAATTACTGCGTTTATCCGAATGATCCACAAACGACGAAAATCTCTCTTTTTACTATCCCGATCCCGATGAGCCGAAACCAAAGCTCTTATTTTTTGTTGAGTAATCATTCGAGTAAGTCTTGAATGGGCCCCCCGAAAGCTTGATGTAAATAAACGAATTTTTGTTCTACGTCTCCGAGCTATATATCCCCGTCTAATTCTAGTCATTGAATAGATGAAACCTTGACGAATAACTAATTGATTTCTTTTCTTTCAGTTATTCTTTTTCCCTTTCCTAATCTATTAATAACAAAACGGATTTTTCCAATGTATAAAATAAAAATTCCAACGGCTTTGGCTGCTATAACCTTCCCGACCACGATTTTTTCTTTTTTTTTTAGGCGAAATAAGAAAGAAATAAGAAATTATATTCTGCTATTAGTGTAAAATCAAAAATATAAATGGATAAAGAAATAGTGGGTTCCATCGTTTTTATGGTGACTTCTTAAACGGTGAGGTCTTTTCTATACACCGGAGCCTTTACTTCATTTAATCAACGTTATTGATAACTTGTATAGTTCATCCTCTTTGGCTCTACCCATGAATTATCTAGTAATAGGTCTTTCACAACAAGATCTACCTATACAGTAACGGTATTTAATTATGAAAATTAGCTGGGTAGCTGACCCTCTTAGTCCGTTCTTGCTAGAGTAGGAGCCTAATCTTTATGCTTTTTAAATAAGATTTCTTCCGCTTAATGGATAACCATTTGCTACCAATGGAGAATTGCTTCTCATCGTGATTGGATTTGCACCAATGGAAACCATAAAATTCATACACAATGGAGGGATATGATAGATTTTCTTAGTTTTTTAAGATAGTGAATGGAGTCCCTTCTTCCATTCTATCCTATTCGCCGGTACTGATCATTGATACTGTAAAGGTTGTTTTCTTGCTTTTGTGCAAGTTCATGATATGATCTAAACGAGTCGCACATACACCCGAGTACATGTTCCTCGACGCTGAGGGCATCCCCGAAGAGCGGGGGATTTCGTGACATTTCTGATTGGCTGTCTTGTATTTCTAATAAGTTGTTTAATAGTTGGCATGTTGAATTGTATACATAATGGACTGGTTTAGATTGATCCTAACCGAATGATTATGAATTCCTTTTATTTAATAGAATATTAAACTCAGAGATAAAATCTCAAATCGCGGATTTGCATGAAATCCATGTTATTTTCATTCAACCGCTACAAGATCAACAATTCCATAAGCTTGTGCTTCTGTTGCTGACATAAAAACATCTCTTTCCATATCTTCGGATACAACCCATAAGGGTTTTCCTGTTCGTTGTACATAAACCCTTGTGAGGGTTTCACGCAGTTTCAGCAGTTCTTCCGCTTCCAGGATAAATTCTCCCGTTTGTGCCTCATAAAACGAACTAGCAGGTTGATGGATCATTACCCTGATGATGTAACATAATAAAAAGTTCCTCCTCTATCTCGCATAATGAAGCGAAGAGAAAGATAAAGAATCATAGGAAAAAGATAGAATTGAACAACCGTACGGGCATCTTTTGTACATTGCATATGCATACGGCTCTACAAAAAATTGACCTTTCCCCTCCATTGAAGAAAGAGAAGAATATATCAGACCCAGATGGTTAAATGATCAAAATGCCACCCTTCCTTTCGGAATAGTTAAAAAATACTACGATGGCTCCGTTGCCTTATATATTCATTTTTATTGTTTTTTTGTCTGTGATTCAGCAATCCCAAAGTTTCTTTTTGATCCAATCAAATCAAATAAGGTAAAAATCTTGTTTTTTTTCACATTCATTCTTTACATAACATAAATATTGTTAAGAGCCTTCCAATATAAAAACAAAAAAGTTTGTGACGCTGAACTGGACTCCCGATAAATAAGAGCAAATCGGAAATATCCTTTATCTCATACTACTCTTTCGATACATAATCTAATTTTTTGACAATGCAAAAATTTCTCATATCGAATTCGAAGTGCCATGCTATTATTACTTAATATTCATATTTCATAGGGCGAAGGCATAGTCTTCTTTTTTCTCTCAAATAAAAACCTCATTGGCGCCAAGCGTGAGGGAATGCTAGACGTTTGGTAATTTCTCCCCCGACCAGGATAAAAGATCCCATTGAAGCGGCTAACCCCATGCATATTGTATGGACATCTGGTCGCACAAATTGCATAGTATCATAAATAGCTACTCCAGGTATTACCCATCCGCCGGGAGAGTTTATAAACAAATACAGATCTTTGGTATCATCTTCGATACTGAGATATATCATAAGACCAATAAGTTGATTTGAGATCTCGCTATCAACTGCTTGACCTAAAAAAAGTAATCTTTCTCGATAAAGTCGGTTGATTAGGGTAGAAGTGTATCCCTCAGAAACCGTACATGCACCTTTTGATGCATACGGTTCAAAAAAATTGCGAAAAAAAAAGAATCAATGTATAGATTCCAGTCCTCTTTCTAATGTATAGATTCCAGTCCTCTTTCTTTTCTCATAACAGGTTCTTTTTGACCTCTAACGAAAGGGTTTTTCTTCTTCAATAAACACGAGTTTTGACTCCTTTCTTTTTTATTTTTAATTTTTATTTTTAATAAAGTAAATATAATAATAAAGTAAAGTTATTAAACTCATCGAATTTACTTCTCATTGATGTATTGTTTCATCGAGATTTAATCCAAATCACGATGGTATTTTCTTGTTCCTGAGTGGGTCTCTTTCATCTTTTTAGGTTTATGTTCTACTCCGGGTAAAGATTCGCCCGATTTTTATTTGCACATATAGGACAAATGTCCCCTTACCATTTCTTTTTGTTATGCCTTTCTGCTTTTTTTTTCAATTTTTTTCACACCTTCTACCAAATTTTTATTAACATTAACTCGCTTGACAAAGAAGCCAATTCGGAATCATTTATGATAGAACTAGTAATCATAGATATATTACCAATCGAATTGGGTTTTTCTAAACGGAGCCTGAATACTTCATTTTTTAGTTTTTTAGTCCAACCAAGCCAACCATAAATTATTCGAAGTAATATTAATCCCCCAAAAATGGATCTAATTGCACTTCACGCTCCAAATTTTTGATGATTCAATGAATCTTTCTTGGTTGGGCGAAAGGGAGGATATCTCCATCGGGGAAGAGAACGGGGAAATCCCATACGACCCAATATGTCTGACAAGTCGCACTATACGTCAACCCAAGATGCATCTTCCTCTCCAGGACTTCGAAAAGGGACTTTTGGAACACCAATAGGCATTTAATGAAAGAAAAAAGAACTAAGTACTGTATTTCACTTTGATGTAGAAACGTAACAATATGATTTTATTGTCTTTATAATATATATTGGCTTTTATCGTATTTATTTTATCCATGGATTAGAAAAAGTCATAAAGAAAAACAGAATGAATAAAGTCAAATTATTATGAATAGGGCAATGAATAAGTATATACGCATTCGCTCATAGAAAATGGTATCAACCCCCATTGCGTATTGGTACTTATCGAGTATAAAATAAATCTGCTTCTCTTTGTTCCTACGAACAAAATTGGTCCATTATTTTATTACCAACAGAATAGAACAAATATTAACCCCTGTTCTGAAATAATCAATCCACTGAACAAGGGAGGTCCATAGGATAGTCATAGTAGAGTCTTTTCCAATGCAATAAAGTTACGCAGTGTCTATTTATCTTTGATAAAGGGGTATTTCCATGGGTTTGCCTTGGTATCGTGTTCATACCGTTGTATTGAATGATCCCGGCCGGTTGCTTTCTGTTCATATAATGCATACAGCTCTAGTTGCTGGTTGGGCCGGTTCGATGGCTCTGTATGAATTAGCAGTTTTTGATCCTTCTGACCCTGTTCTTGATCCAATGTGGAGACAGGGTATGTTTGTTATACCCTTCATGACTCGTTTAGGAATTACCAATTCATGGGGTGGTTGGAGTATCACAGGGGGAACTGTAACGAATCCGGGTATTTGGAGTTATGAAGGTGTAGCTGGGGCACATATTGTGTTTTCTGGTTTATGCTTTTTGGCAGCCATCTGGCATTGGGTATATTGGGATCTAGAAATATTTT